CATCGATTTTGGATCGGATTTGGCGGCATGGCCAAGCGGTAAGGCAGGGGACTGCAAATCCTTTATCCCCAGTTCAAATCTGGGTGTCGCCTGATCAACAAAATACTTAGAATTTCTTATGATAGAATAGAACTCGACAAATTCTTGCCCTGCATAAGCAAAGGCAAAGGACGGGGCTTGTCGATACTTGATTTATAGAATACATAGTTCTATAAAAGACTGTAAGTTGTTTTCTCAAAATCTGGCTCTGTTTGGGTTCTGGGTAGCGGCCCAAACAGATATACCAATAGGGATGAGGTAAGGCTTACTTATTAATTCCAGAACTACGAAAGTAAGAGGTCAGAAATCTTGGTATCCAAAGGTTCCTAAAGGACATTCCATTTTTGCTCCTAGGATTGAAGAAAAGATTATACGAAAGACTATCAAGACTTCCTAATTATCTTACACTACCTATACTAACGTAGGGTCTACTGACTCTGTCTGGAATTAGATTGGATAGGCTGATGGGAAATCAATTTAGGAGTTGTGGAAAGGACTGAAGATACTTTGTATCCATACTTACGAGAGACTCCGAGTACTCAAACATTCAATCAGGATGGTTGGTCGGCTCTTATCTTATAGAATAACAGAGTAAAAGTCAAAGTAAAAAAAAAAAAAAAAAGATTTCTTTGGTCGTGTAAGGGGATTACAAAAAAAATGTATGTAATAATGGTAGTGATGTCTCCCCATTCTTTCACAGAAAGAAAGACAGTAAGGCTTAGATCAAATAGGAAATGTAGGTATCCAATAGATAGTTATCTATCTTGATGGTATATTTTTTTTTTTGCTTATGAAAGAAAGGTAACAAAACAAACAATAGGTCTTACTATTCCCACATGTTCCATTAGGAGCATTCCTTTGCAATTTGCAAGGAAAAGGTGTGTGTATCGTATTTTTACTTAATACTTCCCAATTCTACCAGAAATCCTATAAAGAATCTGTTACGAGTGGATTCATTGAATTGGTTCATCAACAGCCTTAAGTCAGAATCCTATTTTGACTCTGCGCCATTGATTCTACTATGATTATTGATCAATAATGGAATAATTCCTTCATAGAAATAGGAGATATAATTCACATGGATATAGTAAGTCTCGCTTGGGCTGCTTTAATGGTAGTCTTTACATTTTCCCTTTCACTCGTAGTATGGGGAAGGAGTGGACTCTAGGTATATTAATAATTGATTGAGTAATCGATTGAGTAATCGAATTGTATCAATTGTTTAATTGATCGTTTTGCATTGATCGTTTTTCGAAGCTTTATTTTTAAAAAGCTTGTCTTTCTTTCAAAATTATACTGGAAAGACAATAATGAATAATAACCATTCGATCAAACAACGAATGATTACTATAGTTTAGTTGTATTTCAAAACTCAAATCTACGCATGATAGGAAATTTTTTCCAACCGAATTCCTCCTAAATATTCTGTTTGGATAAACCTGTTCTTACCAGAATTATGGATATTACAATGAGAAAAAACCAATCCCTAGTTTTTTCTTTATTTGTTTCTCTCTTTCTTTACTTTCACTGTTCTAAGAACAAATCGTTCTGCTATTAGATTACGACGATACTTACTTTATACTGGAAGTGACTAGTGGTTGTCCAAAGAGGTTCTACACATAATAAAATTAGATCCTTCTTCCGCTGAGTGATCCACCACATATCATACATTTAACATTTTAGACTCTTAGAGATTTTTTTATGCTTTTTTGACTCATCTCATGTCATGTTTAAGCATGAAAAATGGTCCGAGTCCCCTTTACTAATTCCTTTCAAAATCTGAAGAAGTTACCATAGAACTTCGTAAATGATCTGTTAATGGCTCAATCAATGACTTCTTGGGATGGGAAATCAAAAAAATTCCTTGGTTTTGTTTTCTTTTGCTATAGTATATTCCTATACTATTCTTCCTCTATTGATTCTTTTGATGGATCCCGGAACCTATATATAAAATTATAAGAAACCTAGGAATTAGAAGAATTGGCCTTCGATTATTTTGGGTTGATCGAAATCGAGTGGATGTAGCGAAAAAAAAAATAGAATTAGACTGCTATTTCGCTGTACTAGTCTACTATTTAGATTAGATGTACATCTAATACATCATATACATATTGTAAATTGATCCATATAAACCCTCCATTTAGATAAAGTCTATATCTGTATACAATACAACTTTATATGATAATATCATTGTATACAATATTAGATAATATAAAATACTCTAAAGTGTGGTAGAAAGGACTATATATAGTCCTTTCTACCACATTTTATGATTCCAACCAGATCATTTCATTTAAGACTTGGAATTTTCTTTTAATCCCTTTCTTTCATTTCTTCAATCATTGAAAAAAGGATTGATAAGAACTAATAATTCAGATTCAAATTAATCATTTTGACTGACTGTTTTTACATAGATAATAAGTAAAAAAGCAGTAGGAACTAGAATGAACAGTGCAGTAGCAATAAATGCGAGAATATTGACTTCCATAATTTCATTATTTATTTTTTTTTTTCTTCGCAATAACTCGGGATGTAATCCCATAGAGATGAGAAATTTAACTCCTGTAAATTCATTGGGATGAATTGATCCTGATGATACTGAATAGGATCAATATTATGAATAACAATATCTGATCTATCAAATCGATTCATCGTCGAGAATTGAATAGTATAACATGGGAAGATCCTTTATCCATACTAATTACGAAATGGGATTTTTTATTGGATCAGGAATCCCATTGGATTTTTCATCCTCTTCCACTTTTTCTTTTCTATAACCTACTGTCTTCCTTATCTTATACAACTCTCCTTCCTGTGTATTATACTTACAATTATGAGGTATTATATGACCGGTATTCTATGGGTCACACACAGACCCAAACGAGGTGAGATGGAAAAAAGGGGATTAAATAAAAAAGATCAAATATTCCAACAAATTTACTGAAAAGGGTCCTTGCTCGGTCTTTTCTTTTATTTTATTAGTATCCTCCTTCTTGTATTTATTTGTACTGGAATGCATACATCAAAAACGATGTCTGCAATTTGAATGAGAATGAGATAGATTGTTTACAATTAGTCATTGAGGATACACAAACAAAGTCAGAACTGGAAAAGGTGTGGTTTAACCTGAAAAGTACTCTGTCGAGGTAATTATGTTAAGTTCATTGTCCATCGTACAATAAACGAATACCATTTTTGTATGTACTCCCGGTAAAATAGGATCACTCTACTCCATTTCATTGATCAAGAACAATCGAAAAAGAAAGTAAGACGAGGATGATATCTCTTAAAATACTGAATATAGTAATACCGCCGATTGTACTAATGTACATATGATATGTCTCTCCTTTATCAATCGGGAGTAGTGGAAAGATTTGAAATTCCCGTATCCATATTTGTGTGATGATAAATGCGAAATAAAAAACAAAAGAAATAAGGATCCCCACTGGGGATTAGATCTTGCTTCCTGTCCCCCTTTTCCGTGAAAAGAGAGAGATGAATTGATAAATTCACCGGATCCCTAGTTCGGGACTGACGGGGCTCGAACCCGCAGCTTCCGCCTTGACAGGGCGGTGCTCTGACCAATTGAACTACAATCCCAGCGAGGTGTATGGCATACATATTCTTAATGTTACATATTCTTAATGTAATCATAAGAACATTCTAGTCCTAGTCGTCGTATTGTAAGAAAGACAGGAATGATATACTGATATCATATCCACATATAATGTGGGCTATAGTGAGAGTGACACGGATTACTAGTAACCAATAATTATTTTACGGCCAAAAGTGGATAATCAATCTTTCAATGAGAAAAAAGAACTAAACTTTTTTGTTTGCTTTTCATGATACTTTACTTAATTAAGTAAAGTATCATGAATTAGATCCTTAGAAAGATCAGAAAGAGAAAAATAGGGATAGAGAAAAAAAAATTGATCCTTTCTCTTTATTTCTACGGATTAGGCATTTCCGTTTATGGAAGACAAATTGGTTATATCATATTCATGGAGCGGTGAATTATTGGGCCGAGCTGGATTTGAACCAGCGTAGACATATTGCCAACGAATTTACAGTCCGTCCCCATTAACCACTCGGGCATCGACCCAGGAAGAATTCATTCTAGGCTTATCGATAATCTATGATCAACTTCCTTTCATAGTACCCTACCCCCAGGGGAAGTCGAATCCCCGCTGCCTCCTTGAAAGAGAGATGTCCTGAACCACTAGACGATAGGGGCATATACGCCCGACCATCATCATACTATGATGATAGTATGAGCAGTTTTTTGGAATTGTCAATATAGTCTAATGGTATGACTAGATCCAAAAAATATTTCCTACTTTTATGTTATGATTTTTTTGAATTTTTTTTTTCAAAAATTCAAAATAATAATCTTATCTACTTTTGGAGTAAATCCAATTTATTGTTCCTGAATGAACTCCTATACATATACGTATATATTATGTACATATAGTACATATATACATATATGCAGTAGACTCATAATGGAAAAAAATGGCTAATTCATGAATTGAATAAAACGGCCCTTTTAACTCAGTGGTAGAGTAACGCCATGGTAAGGCGTAAGTCATCGGTTCAAATCCGATAAAGGGCTTTTTTTCCACTAAACTCAAGTTTTAGCCTTCGTTTTTCAGCGGAAAATATCTCTATTATTTTTTTTTCTAAAAAGAAAAGGATAACCACCATTATAACGAATTCTGATTATTCTGACTTATAGTTAAGTTAGGAAGTTGAACATTTATTGATTAGCAAAATGACTAATTGCACGTATTAGGAGTAGTCCACCTGTAGTGACATAGTAGTCCTCCTCATGTCTCATTATTCACAAATTTTTTGTCCTGGGACATAACAGAAATATTCTATAATACTCTATATATACAATTCCTATTATTAATCGACAAACCAAGGTGTTCTTATTTCTCCAATGTTCTTATAACACC